GAGCATAGTATGATGGCGTTCGGGCAAGCATGCCCCCATCGTCTAGTGGTTCAGGACATCTCTCTTTCAAGGAGGCAGCGGGGATTCGACTTCCCCTGGGGGTAGGGTAATACGAAAGGAAGTTGATCATGGATTATCAATAGATTGAGAATTGATTTGTCCGGGGTCGATGCCCGAGCGGTTAATGGGGACGGACTGTAAATTCGTTGGCAATATGCCTACGCTGGTTCAAATCCAGCTCGGCCCAAGGATTCGCTGAGCCAAGATCAAATTATATAATCCTATAGCTAGCTATAGAAAGAATAAGAAAAAAACTTTCAGATATACCCCTCTTTTTTGTTCTCATAAATTCTGATCTTTTTAATAATCTAGATTCATATCACGATCTGTAAGTCTAAAGAAAAGAGCAAAGAACCGAAAAGACTCTTTTTGTTCATTGAACGATGGATTCTCAATCGTTTTGGCAATAACAAAAGGATTAAATTAATCCATAACACCTTATTTTTATTTTTGGGGGATTGTAGTTCAATTGGTCAGAGCACCGCCCTGTCAAGGCGGAAGCTGCGGGTTCGAACCCCGTCAGTCCCGACAGACCCAATAAAAACTTTTACTTTTCTATGAAAGGGGCGATGAAAGAGGGATAAGGAGCATAATTTTGAGATCATTAAAAAAAAAAAACGGAGCAGAATTTAGAACTTAACTCTGTCCTTCTTTCCATTTCCCCTCGATTCTTTGTTTGTATTTGTAACCAATGGAAGCGGAAACGCAGTTACCGGAAGGCTATAGTTTTTTTTTCGAAAAAGAATGAAAAAAAAAAAGAATTTTTTATTTGATTAGAAAGATTCGGTATGGATAAAAGATCTTCCTATGTTATACTATTCAATTCTGGACGGTGAATCGATTTGCTAGCTCAGATATTGTTAGTCACCATATTGGGCCGAGTCAATATCATTATCATCGAGATGTAATTCATCCCATTGAATTTACAGGCGAAAGGTTTATCATCTCTATGGGATTAAATCCCGAGTTATTGTGAAGTAAAAAAAACGAAAGATGAGATTATGGAAGTAAATATTCTTGCATTTATTGCTACTGCACTGTTCATTCTAGTCCCTACTGCTTTTTTACTTATCATATATGTAAAAACAGTCAGTCAAAATAATTAATTTGAATGAAACTTGACTTCGGAGTTCTTAGCAAGGATTCCCTTTTTTCTTTTTCGTCTTAAATGAAGGACTAGAATCCGCAATATTCTATGAGATCCGATAGTATGGTAGAAAGAAATATATGACTCTTTTCTTTCTACCATACTCTTTTTTTTTAGTATTAGATAGTTAAAAAAGCGAACTCAATTTCGTAGTACCCTTAGAGTCCACTTCTTCCCCATACTACGAGTGAAAGGGAAAATGTAAAGACTACCATTAAAGCAGCCCAAGCGAGACTTACTATATCCATGTGACTTGTGTCCCCTATCTCTATGAATATGCAGGAATTATTCTATTATTGCTCACTAATAATAGTGGAATCGATGGTGCAGAGTCAAAAAAAAGGGGGGGTGTTCTGCACCAACACTATTGATGAACTAATTCACTAAACCCATTTATTCTTAATATGATTTCTAGTAGAATCGGGAAACATTAAGCCCAAGCAAAATAACAACAGGTAGTGATGCCCTTCCAAGTATCGAGGGGATGTTACTAATAGAACATGTAAGATAATAAAATATCCAGTGTTTATTTTGTCGCCCTTCCTAAATAAAAGGCATAAAAATAGGGAATCAAGACGGATCGCTATCCATCACAATCACAGACCTCCATTCCCCATTTGATCTAATCCTTACCCTCTCCCGATTCTGTTTCTGTCTTTTAAACAATCGTAAACTAGTCTAGTCTTGACTAGGACTAAGGTTACTGAATAGAAAAGAATTTTTTTATTTTTTTTTTTGCGAATCCTTGTCGCAAGGATTTACAGCCCTTTACAGATGTTTAGAATCAAAGAAGTATCAAAAGCCGCCCCCCTTGGACAATAATTCGTTGCGTTATATCAGTAGAAGAGACTAAGGATTTTTTAGTCTTGTGTTGATCAGGCGACACCCGGATTTGAACTGGGGAAAAAGGATTTGCAGTCCCCCGCCTTACCACTCGGCCATGCCGCCAAACTGATACAAAATAGATGAAAATATTCCCCCTTTTTTAGACTTTTATTACTTTTATCTTATCTTGAATTCCTTTTTCCTTAATATCTTTCCGAAAAAAAAATGGAACCATTAACTATCGACTGTGAATTCACTAAATATTCCCGGATTTGTATCTAAAATAGTGTTTCCTTAATGACATAAGAAAATAACGATATATATACATAACTAATCCGTTTTTTTTAGACTTCTCGATTTCAATTATAATAGCAATTATGAGTCTATGTAAACCCTATAAGATAGATTGTTACATAAGATATATCTGGGTGTATCTTATCCATATGATGCCTATAGGGAATAAGTAGG